TACGTTCACTAAAAAAAAATCCTTTTGTAGCCAATCATCTATTAAAAAAAATTGATAAGCTTAATAAAAAAGCAGAAAAAGAAATAATAGTAACTTGGTCCCGTGCATCTACCATTATACCCACAATGATCGGCCATACGATTGCTATTCATAATGGTAAGGAGCATTTGCCTATTTATATAACAGATCGTATGGTAGGTCACAAATTGGGAGAATTTGGACCTACTTTAAATTTCCGAGGACATGCAAAAAGTGATAATAAATCTCGTCGTTAATCTCATTTTAAAAAAATCTGGATAGATACTTATGATTCATTAGTAGGAGAGAAACCTTATGTCAAATTTTTTAAATAGGATACTAAACAGGAAAAAAACGGAAGACTACCCTCCTCTGCGTCCGCTAGGTAGCATACGGAAGAAAAAAACGGAAGTATACGCGTTAGGTCGACATATATGTATATCTGCAGACAAAGCAAGAAGAGTAATTGATCAAATTCGCGGACGTTCCTATGAGGAAACACTTATGATACTAGAACTCATGCCCTATAGAGCATGTTATCCAATTTTTAAATTGGTTTATTCTGCAGCAACAAATGCTGGTTCCATTCTGGGTTCCGACGAAGCCAATTTAATAATTAGTAAAGCTGAGGTTAACGAAGGTACTACCGCGAAGAAATTCAAACCTCGAGCTCGAGGACGTAGCTATGCGATAAAAAGAACTACCTGCCATATAACTATTGTAGTGAAAGATATATCTTTAGATGAATATGAATTTGTATCACTATATTCGTTAAAAAAACCTAGATGGAAAAAGACAACTATGGTATATCACAATATGTATAGTAGTGGGGTAGTATGGGACAAAAAATAAATCCACTTGGTTTCAGACTTGGTACAACCCAAAGTCATCATTCTCTTTGGTTTGCACAACCAAAAAATTATTCTGAGGGTCTACAAGAAGATCAAAAAATAAGAGATTTTATAAAAAATTATGTACAAAAAAATATGAGAATATCCTCTGGCGCCGAGGGAATTGCACGTATAGAGATTCAAAAAAGAATCGATTTGATCCAGGTCATAATCTTTATGGGATTCCCAAAGTTATTAATCGAAAGTAAACCGCAAGGAATCGAAGAATTACAGATGAATCTACAAAAAGAATTTCATTATGTGAACCGAAAACTTAACATTGCTATCACAAGAATTGCAAAACCTTATGGAAACCCTAATATTCTTGCGGAATTTATAGCCGGACAATTAAAGAATCGAGTTTCATTTCGAAAAGCAATGAAAAAGGCTATTGAATTAACTGAACAAGCAGATACAAAAGGAATTCAAGTACAAATTGCAGGTCGTATCGACGGAAAAGAAATTGCACGTGTCGAATGGATCAGAGAGGGTAGAGTTCCCCTACAAACTATTCGAGCTAAAATTGATTATTGTTGCTATACAGTTCGGACTATCTATGGGGTATTAGGCATCAAAATTTGGATTTTTATAGACAAGGAAGAAGAATAAGAAAACTTTAATTCTTTTTCTGGCCAATCAACGCAAGCAATTCGAATTCTTAATTCTATAGGGTTGAATAAAAATTCGATTGAACTTTTCATATAATTGCTATGCTTAGTGTGTGACTCGTTGGTTTTTTTAGGGTTAGGATTAAAAAAAGACCAGCCCGGTAGTATGAAAACCAACTCATCACTTCGTATTATCTGGATCTAAAGAACCAGTCAAGATATGAGAAATCAATCATATCTTTGTAGCAACTGAATTTTTTTTGAATAAACTTGAATTCTAAATTGAAAGCAAAATACAGAAGAAAGGTGTGGATAAATGGAAGGATGAGAGAAAGAAAGAAAAAGAATATCAATGATATAGAATTCCAATATGTAAGGTCTATGAGTCATCTCATAAAAGACAGTGTAATAAAGCATCAATACTAATTGATTCATCCATAATGAAACATTAAATGAATCCTTCTTATAGTTATAGAAGAAAAAAATCAAGAGCTTCGAGCCAATAAAGACTAAGAAGGTTGACTCAAGAATAAATTAGATTATGAGCTCCGTTGTAGAATTCTGACCTAACCATTAAATACGAAGCGGTGGGAACGATGTAACCTGTGAATGCAAAAGATTTTATTGAACAAATGAATCTTACTGATTCACTAATCGGGATGGCGAAATGAACCGGAAATCAATGACTGAAATAGAGATTGCAAGAGTAAATATTCGCCCGCGAAAACTTTCTTTTTTTTGGATAAAGGACAAAAGAAAATCAAGATTTATTAGCACATTAGAAACATTTTTTTTTTAGAAAAATGTTCTAATATCTACTAATATCTTATCTATTCAAATATCTATTCAAATTAATTGAAATTCAATTTTGAATCCTTTTAGTCGCGAGGAGCTGGATGAGAAGAAACTCTCACGTCCAGTTCTGTAGTAGAGATGGAATTCTGAAACAACCATCAACTATAACCCCAAAAGAACTAGATTCCGTAAACAACATAGAGGAAGAATGAAGGGAATATCTTATCGAGGTAATCATATTTGTTTCGGTAAATATGCTCTTCAGGCACTTGAACCTGCTTGGATCACATCTAGACAAATCGAAGCAGGTCGACGAGCAATGACACGAAATGCACGCCGTGGTGGAAAAATATGGGTCCGTATATTTCCAGACAAACCAGTTACAGTAAGACCTGCTGAAACACGTATGGGTTCGGGGAAAGGATCCCCTGAATATTGGGTAGCTGTTGTTAAACCGGGGCGAATACTATATGAAATGGGTGGAGTAACCGAAAATATAGCTAGAAGGGCTATTTTAATAGCAGCATCTAAAATGCCTATACGAACTCAATTTATTATTTCGGGATAAAAATGTAGAACCGACAGAGATGAATCTTAGGGATGAAACAAAAACGCAGGTTTCTTTTTTTGGACAAACAATATTTCTTTTATTTTCTTCATCCTTTGCATTGGAAGAATAAAAAAAAAATTTGATATGATTCAACCTCAGACCCATTTAAATGTAGCGGATAACAGCGGGGCTCGAGAATTGATGTGTATTCGAATCATAGGAGCTAGTAATCGTCGATATGCTCATATTGGTGACGTTATTGTTGCTGTGATTAAAGAAGCAGTACCAAATATGCCCCTAGAAAAATCAGAAGTAGTGAGAGCTGTAATTGTTCGTACCTGTAAAGAACTAAAACGTGACAGCGGTATGATAATACGGTATGATGACAATGCTGCAGTTGTGATTGATCAAGAAGGAAATCCAAAAGGAACTCGAATTTTTGGGGCAATCCCCCGTGAATTGAGACAATTGAATTTTACTAAAATAGTTTCATTAGCTCCCGAGGTATTATAAAATAAAATGAGATCGTGATATCTTTGGGGTATTTGAAAGAAATAGATTAAGAACTAGATTAATTCGTAGATTGTGTCTCACGCATATACCTTGCAAAATTCCTATTCATAAATCAATAAAAAAAAAAAAAAAGAAAAACATGTTGATTATATCCAATTTTGAGACACCAATAATTTTAGTTCATCATGGGTAGAGACACTATTGCTGAGATAATAACCTCTATACGAAATGCTGATATGGATAGAAAAAGAGTTGTTCGCATAGCATCTACTAATATTACCGAAAATATTGTTAAAATACTTTTCCGAGAGGGTTTTATCGAAAACGTCAGAAAACATCGAGAAAAAAACAAATATTTTTTGGTTTTAACCCTTCGACATAGAAGGAATGGGAAAAGACCCTATAGAAATTTTTTAAATTTAAAACGGATCAGTAGACCCGGTTTACGAATCTATTCTAACTCTCAACGAATTCCTAGAATTTTAGGTGGGATGGGAATTGTAATTCTTTCTACTTCTCGGGGTATAATGACAGACCGGGAGGCTCGACTAGAACGAATCGGTGGAGAAATTTTGTGTTATATATGGTAATCCATTTAATATCCAAATGGGATCCGAAACCTCTTCCTATTTGTAAAAAAAAAAAGAAAGGGGGTGAGTTGTCTAATATCGTCTTTCCTCCATTAATTGATACTTCAGGGGGGCTTTACCTGAAATGAAAGAACAAAAATGGATTCATGAAGGTTTAATTACTGAATCGCTTCCCAATGGCATGTTCCGAGTTCGGTTAGATAATGAAGATCTGATTCTAGGTTACGTTTCAGGAAAGATCCGACGTAGTTTTATACGGATACTTCCAGGAGATAAAGTCAAAATTGAAGTAAGTCGTTATGATTCAACCAGAGGACGTATAATTTATCGACTCCGAAACAAGGATTCGAAAGATTAGGTCATTTTTATTCGATACGATTCGAGATGCAAAATTTCAAGAAACTTATTTTCTACCAAAAAAGAATTAAGATAAGGAATGACAAATATGAAAATAAGAGCTTCCGTTCGAAAAATTTGTGAAAAATGTCGACTAATCCGTAGGCGGGGGCGCATTATAGTAATTTGTTCCAACCCGAGACATAAACAAAGACAAGGATAATCAGACCCACTAAAGGGCTCAATGTACAAATAAGAAATCTGTTTTGACATAAAATGGATATATCCATATATTTCTGACTCATATTTATGAGATGATACAATATGGCAAAAGCTATACCGAGAACTGGTTCACGTAGGAATGTACGTATTGGTTCACGTAAGAGTGCACGTAGAATACCAAAGGGAGTTATTCATGTTCAAGCAAGTTTCAATAATACCATAGTCACAGTTACAGATGTGCGGGGGCGGGTGGTTTCCTGGTCCTCGGCCGGTACTTGTGGATTCAAGGGTACGAGAAGAGGGACACCCTTTGCCGCTCAAACTGCCGCAGCAAATGCTATTCGTACAGTAGTAGATCAAGGTATGCAACGAGCAGAAGTCATGATAAAAGGTCCCGGTCTCGGAAGAGACGCAGCATTACGAGCTATTCGTAGAAGTGGTATACTATTAACTTTCGTACGGGATGTAACCCCTATGC